GGAATCACTTTTGAAGGAAGTTATTCAGGAACAGATCGAACTGTTTTTACTTCAAGAACAAACATAAATTTCTCACTTTTGTTCTATTCTTAGTATAGTATAAGAGTAATCATTGAGAAATAGTTCTGATTCGAATGATTCAAAAAGGGTTTTTTGGTATAACCATTTTCAATTTTTAAATAGATGGAAATAAATTGCGTCCAATAGGATTTGAACCTATACGAAAGGTTTAGAAGACCTCTGTCCTATCCATTAGACAATGGACGCTTTTCATTCCTATTTTTTTCCTTACTTTCCTATTTTCTTCCTTACTTTCTTTTGTTTGGATAAAAAGGAAAATATTTTAGATGGATAAAAAGGAAAATATTTTAGAGAATAAGATGCATATCCAAATTGATGATGCATGTATGTATAATACATAATAAAGAATATGGAGCGGGTAGCGGGAATCGAACCCGCATCGTTAGCTTGGAAGGCTAGGGGTTATAGTCGACGTTGGTTGATCATTTTTAACGTCTCTAATTCAAAACCGAACATGAAATTTTGATTTCATTCGGCTCCTTTATGGAATGGAAAATTGATGGATTCCTAGAGACAAAATTGGATCCATAACATCTATGTCAGCCTTTTCGTCTGAATGGATCCAAAACTACTCGCTTACTAGACGATCCCTCTCCTCTAGAGGGATTATACCAAATCCGTCTAGTCTAGTTACTTCGTTCCCTATTTCCACTCGTGGGATCCTGAGGAGAAGTTTGATTTCCACCGAGCTGAAACAATATGCTGATGGTTCTAGTAAACCAAAACCAACCCTTTCTAGCTTGCTTGGCTTCAATTTCCCTTTTACAACACCGAAATTGAAGATCTAGTTACGATTGGAAATAAACTTTTGTATCTTCATCCATAGATCCTTTATTCATACTTATTCAATTGGAAGACTTGATTGATCCAGTTCAAAAAAATTATGTTTCATGACTTCATATACATAATCCAATTTTTCAATTTCGAAAATGGAATTTCTAATAGGACTTTGGATATAAATCGTGAGAATGTATGTTCTTCCTCAAACTCAAATATGCTATTGAGAGGTAAAGGATTAAACCCTTTTATTTTTTAGAAATAAAGTTTTTGATCGGAGTATGAAAAAAACTGAGAGACCCCTTAACTTTTGAAGTTGTTAATAGAACGAATCACACTTTTACCACTAAACTATACCCGCTACATATACATTATTGTATATGAATGGACTATTTGTCGAACAAGGGAGTGAGACGCAATCAAGATAACATCCAAATTATAGCGTTGATGCATATTTAGTCCTGCTAGTTAGGGACTTAACTTAAAAGGAAAGGTGAAGAGCACAAAGCTTTTCTAAAAGCTTTTCTAAATAACAAAACAAATAATATACATAAATTTATAAATTTAAATAACAGTATAAAAATTTAAATAACAGTATAAAGTTATCCCTATACTTTTGCTTTTGCTGGATTATAGGCATTTCCGAGCTGAAGGGGTCATTGAAGCTAGACAAAAAAGATGAATTCCACATACATTATACATTTATACTATACATTTTCATTATTTTTTTATTATTTATTTTGTTATTATTTATTTTGTTAATTTTATTTAACATTTCAAATTTCACATTTTATATATTTTCATGATTTTCATTATTCATAATTTAATTAACATAATTTTATTAAATTATGTTAATTAAAAATTATTATAATGAAATTATGTTAAATTATAATTATATTTAATTTATAATTATATTTAATTATTATTTATTTTAAATTATTATTTATTTTATTATTATTTATATTCTATTTTTATTATATATATCTTTTATATATCTTTATTTTTTATATTATATATATCTTTTATTATATATATCTTTTATATATTATATATCTTTTATATATCTTTTATATCTTTATTATATATATCTATATATATCTTTATCTTTATTATATATATCTTATATATATCTTTATTATATATATCTTTTATCTTTATCTTTCTTTATTTTTTTTGTTTTGATTATTCTATATCTTTTTTATTTTGATTATTCTATATCATATAATTCTATATCATAGAATATTTTTTGAATTATCATTTTGAATTTTTGAATTATTATATAATTATTATATTATTATTATATAATTATTATATTATATAATTATTATATGTCATATAATATATAATAATATATAATTTCATATTTCATATTTTCATATATAATTCATTTAATATATAATATATTTAATATATAATTATATAATTAATAAATTCAATTAATAAATGAAATAAATTTATATTTATATTATATTTATATTATAAATATAAATTATAAATTAAATATAATTTTAAAATTTAAAATATATTTTAAATATAATTTTATTATATAATACATAAATTATATAATACATATATATAATACATATATACAATTATACAATATACAAAATACAAATTTGTATTTTTATTTTATATATATATTGTATATGTGCATTTTATTGTAAATAAATATAAATTATATTGTAAATAAATTTTTATTGTAAATTTATTGTAAAATAAAATATAAATTATATTGTATAAATTATATTGTAATAAAATGTAAATTATATTGTATAAATTATATTGTAATAAAATGTAAATTATATTGTAAATAAGTAAATAAATAAAAATAAGTAAAAAAATAAATATAAAATCAAAATAATAAATATAATATTTATAATATTAATATTTTATTAATCAAAATGGAATATTCCATTTTGATTAATAAAATATTAATATCTAACTTAGTAATTTTACTAATACCTTACTAATTTTGCTAATACCTTTCCTTTCCCCCCCTTTTTTATTTGAAATGAAATTTCAATTGGGAGAGATGGCTGAGTGGACTAAGGCGTCGGATTGCTAATCCGTTGTATGAGTTATTCGTACCGAGGGTTCGAATCCCTCTCTCTCCGTTCGCTCTGATTACTTGACCTGATATTTTCGATTTCGAAGTCGAAGGAATTTTTTTCTTTGATTTTCTCATAGGTCAAGTAAATCTATGGAATGGATAAAACTATGGAATAGATAAAGATAAAATAATAAGAAAAAATTAGAAAAGAAAAACGAAAAATCTCTTTTTTTTTTTATTCCTCACGCCCAGGGTTACGTCCTGGATCATTAGATAAGAATCCAAAAATGAAGAGAGAAACAAAGAATATCACTACTGTGTAAACAAAGAGTTTGAGAGTAAGCATTACACAATCTCCAAGATAAGATTATTTTCGAAAAAGGAAATAGATTACCCATTAAAAGGAAATAGATTACCCATTTTTTTTTTTCACCACATATTTTGTTTGATTTGACATGACACTCCCCAAAAATCAAGTTTTTGACAAGAAATTTGACGAATTTCTTTGTAATATAATAAGATTTTTATTCCTTCCTTACAAAAAATTTCTTGTCATATCGACAATTAGCTATTGTAGGGGACCTAGACCTAATAAACTTTTTGTTCACTGAAAGTTCAGAACGAGTAAATAAGCTGATCAAAATGGATCTCCGCGGTTATTCGATATACAAGAATTTCCATTTTTGAATCGAGGGTTTATAATTATAATCTAAGACTTAGCCGATCTTATCCATTTTTAGAATTTAGAATTTTTTATCGAAAAAATAATGAATTGATTTGGCAAAGTATTAAGGATTTCATCGAAAACTTGCAGAAGCTTGCCAAACAAAGGCTAAGAGAAAAAAGAGGACAGGTATGACAGGCATAACATCCACGATTGGATTGAAAATGGCATAAGCTTCAGGCAATTTGGCAAAGAAAAAACTATTCGAATAAAGGACAGAATTAAGACCGATACAGATTAAGCTAAAGATATTAAGCATAGCAAAGATTTTGTTCTTGTAGATTAGATAATTTTATTTTGATTGAGTTATTTTTATAAGGGAAAAATGAAAAAGGCAAGTCAAAAAATCTTTTTTTTTTTGAACTCTCCCAAATCAAAAATTCTTCCTTCTATTCTCAAATGAGAATACAGGGAATTCTACTTTCATACATTATCTTAATTGAATTCCATGTAATGATCAATGAATTTTTGAGATTCTCTATCTAACCTACATGTGTTAAATCCTAGTAACAAATAATATATTCCATATGTATTTATTATGTATTATGCATTTTTTTGGGGGGGGGATTGACGAATAAGTAATAAAAATACTAGTCTTGACTAGTGCCAAACAGGAAAAATGGGGCGTGGCCAAGCGGTAAGGCAGCGGGTTTTGGTCCCGTTATTCGGAGGTTCGAATCCTTCCGTCCCAGATCGTTTCGGATAGAAACGAAAGATGAGATCACATTGTATCCCACATAAAACAGAAAAATCTTAAAGAGAACAACCTTTTGTTCTGAATTCTTAGAATTTCTTCTAACTTCTAAGAATTCATTTGATTTTTTACAAGCACAATCAAGTGTCAAATACAGGTGGAAATCATTTTTTTTTATTCAAAAAATTTTGGGTCTATGATTCACATTCAGAATATGCCCGTACCGTACTATGTTATATTCATTTTTAAGTTAGTTAGTTAGGGAAATTGGATGTCCCATATTCATGAAATATGAATTTTCACATGATGCATTCTGAATTGAAGTGTGAAACAAAGGCACCTTTATTCCGTTCCACACAACGCAAGGTCTAAAATAATAGGGTATTCCAATTTCACATTCTATCTGGAGACTAGACTAAAGAGCAGGGAGCTGGAGACTAGACTAAAGGGTACTAATTTCATCATTTTCACCATCGGTCTTAAAACTTTTAAAGCTGCGGTATGGGAAAAAAAATAGGAGAAAGGAATTGTCAGGGTCCCATTTCTTTCTATCTTATATCTTAGATCTATCAAATAAAAAGAATTGTTTGTAAAGTAAATCAATGTAATGTAGCGATTGGGGGAAATTCATATATTCCATAGACTTGAACTTTTATTCCATAGACTTGAACTTTCTTTTTTTTATTTTATGGAATTGATGGAAAAATTGTTGAACTTGAAGTAAAAAGTAAAACAAAATCCATATAAAATAAACAAGACCTATCCCTATACCTATATGTATGATATATATTGTGTATTGTTATTATATTGTGTTGTGTTATTGAAATAACAATGGTGTTTTGGTTAGGTTAAGTGAAAAGGATCTGTGGAAGGGGATTTCTGATTCTTTAAATTAAATATCCATGATTACTCCCAGTAACAATTGTTCGTTGGATGATACAAAAAGACCAAACTCTTACGATGCTTGATTCCGATTTTTCATCTAAAAAAAAGCATCTAAAAATAACGATCTTAATCTTGCCTTACACGAGACCTTTTCTATTCCATACTCATGAAAATAGATAAACTAGATTCTGAATTTACCTCTTTGTTTTAGTTCTTTGTTTTAGTTTTAAATAAAACCAATTAAAACCAATTGAATTATGGACATGGTGAAATTTGTGGGACATGGTTAAATTTGTGTCTCTTTAGGGAAATATCTGCTAAAAGCTTTTAGCTACTCATCATTGTTATTGCGTTGACTGGGTAATTGAATTAGAGATCCAGTTTAATCTAGAAAACATCCTTCCAGTCATGATGTTGGAGTCGGAGATTTTTTTTTAATTAAAACATTTTTTATGAACTCTTGGTTGGTACTCGAGGAAGTATCATAAATCAATATTATCTCAATATTATCTAGAAAATTATAACCTTTTTAGGTCATTGGAATAGTTTATTTAACTAATAATTTGTTCCGGGATTGGATGATATTAAATTAAAGGATTTTAGGTTTCTAGTTTTTTTGCTATAGAAAAAAGATCTTTCCTAATTGCTCGTACCGAACAATCTGTTGGAGATGTAAATGAGTCTTAAGCAAACCTCTTTTTTTAGAAATATGTTTTATTCATATGATAGAATATCGAGTTAAAGAAATTGGATCCTTGCTGAACTTTTTCTGCTTTCTCCGTATAAATGAAATACAATACTTTTCTATCCATACCATGGGTGGAAAGTATGGATTATTATATGCTGCCTTGCCTGTTGAGCCAATGACTATTCACTATTCATGATTACATATTAAATCAATTTCATCGCAGTTTGAAATGAAATTCTAAACTAAATTAGAGGAATGTTATGGTAAAACTTCGTTTGAAACGATGTGGTAGAAAGCAACGTGCGACTTGAAGGACATGATCGGCTGTGGATTTTTACATCCACCATTTTCTATAGGAATGAAGATGCTCTTGGCTCGACATAGTTTGTTCTTTTTCATTAGGAACCTAATTTGTCTTAGGTTAATAGTACATGATGGAGCTCGAGCAGAAAGGATTGATTCATTTATCAAGGGGAAGAATCTAGGGTTAGTGCCAATCAATAAGTTAGACCAACTTTGACTTTGTAAGTATATCTTCAATATATAAAATAAAATAAATCGAAAGGTTCAAATTCGAAACAAGTTTGAAAAAAAAAATACATTTTTCTTTTTTCGGAATTGATAAAACTATTTCAATCAAAAAATGTATCACAGGGAAATTAATTCTTCGTATTCTATTTCTCTAGGTATTCCATTTCTATAGAATAGAAAGAAATAACAAAAAACAAAAGGTATGTTGCTGCTCTAAACAAAAGGTATGTTGCTGCCCTTTTGATTTGAAAGGAATAAGGATCACCGAAGTAATGTCTAAACCCAATGATTTCACAAAGCAAAGATAAAGGATTCCAGAACAAGGAAACACTATTTTCAATTGTCTCAAAAATTGGATCAGAATGAGGAAAAAAATAGATTCGAGATGAGACAAACAAAATAGGTTAGAGACCGCTCAATAAATGTCTAAGGATTTTCCTCCGTACTCTGTCAGAATTACCCAACTTGAGTTATGAGTATGAATGAAATTTCTTTTTTTGTAAGGAAGAACAAAAAAAAAGTGACTGAAATCAATCATAGTCTAATTCATTATTTTGTGTTTACTATTTGACTGTTTACTATTTGACATTATATACAGAACAGAAAGATATGGATATACATAAATTAGAAGAAAATCATTTTTTTTCTCGAGCTCGAGCCGTATGAGGAGAAAACCTCCTATACGTTTCTAGGGGGGATTGTTTATGTACATTTATCCCAATGAGCTATCTATCGAATCGTTGCAATTGATGTTCGATCCCGAAGGGAAGGAAGAGATCTTCAAAAAGTAGGTTTTTATGATCCGATAAAGAATCAAACTTATTCAAACGTTCCTGCTATTCTATATTTCCTTGAAAAGGGTGCTCAACCAACAGGAACTGTTTATGACATTTTAAGGAAGGCAGAATTTTTTAAAGAAAGAACTTCGAGTTAAAGTTAATTAAAAGAAAAAACAACAACAAAAACAACAAAAAAGGGGGTTAATATAATATCTATCTTTGTGTAATTATTTACCTACAATACCTACAATTTTTTATCGAAAATTTTCTTGACTAAAGTTTACTTTTTCTTGTTATGGGAATCCACCAACCAACAAGGGATTAATTTTGCTTATTGTACCTCTTCTATTGATTGAATAGACCCGTCTTTATCTCTTCCTTATTTTTTCCACCAAAATTTCTTATTTATGTTGTGCCAATTCAACACAAATCCTTATTTGATTTATTTCATTTTTTATTTGTTTTCTCAACATTGCATTCATATTGACAATGATGTATTGAACAAATATAATTGATCGTAGATAAAAAAATCTCTTTATCCCGAATCCCGACCCCATATCATATTGGGTTTTCACTTCATGGGTTTGCATTGCCGGGTTGACTATCATATAAGATGTATTTTTTCAATTTTCTTTAACTTACATTTTCCTTAACTTAAACTTAAACTTAAGTCTTAAGTAAAGAGTAAAGGAAAATAAAAAATCAAAAAGGTTGGTCTGTCATAATTTTGGCATCTCTATTAGAGATCTAGTGTTTTTTAATATGATCTGTACATTTTTTATAACTTTTAGTCTTTTAGTCTTTATAATTTTTTTATAATTAGAATTGATCAACAAATAAAAAAGAAAGATTTGTTATTAGTTCAATGTTTTGGTAGGGTCGTGCAGTGTAAGTGTAATTCAATTTATTTCAAATTTTGATCGTATCTACATATCCTATTTTTTTTTATTTGGGTTGCTAACTCAACGGTAGAGTACTCGGCTTTTAAGTGCGACTATGATCTTTTACACGTTTGGATGAAGCAACAAATTCGTCCAGACTATTGGTAGAGTCTATAAGACCACGACTGATCCTCAAAGGTAATGAATGGAAAAAGCAGCATGTCGTAAAAAATTAAAATTTAATTAATTTAATAAAATAACAAATTGATTAAATTAATTAAATTGAAAATGACAAATTCAAGTGAAACTTTGAGTTTATCCTTTACAGTTGGTCTAGTGAATAAATGGATAGGGCCCTATGGCTCCAATTCTGGTAAAACAAAAGGCAACGAGCTTATGTTCTTAATTTGAATTGAATGATTACCCGATCTAATTAGACGTTAAAAATAAATTAGTGCCCGATACGGGAAAGGGTGTGTTCTCCTGTAACTGTAAGTAGACCATTCATTTTTTTTCTTTTTTTTTTTTTAATGAATCCTAACTATTCTTTATTATGGATTAGAGACAGATGTGTAAAAGAAACAGTATACTGATAAAGAGAATTAATTCCAAAGTCAAAAGAGCGATCGGGTTGCAAAAATAAAAATAAAGGGTTTTTATTCTCTTGGAATTAGAACGAAGATAAATCAATTTGAATTGAAAGAGAGTAAAAAGATCTGTTGATTGGACTCCCTCTTTCCGGGGTATATATTTTTTTTATTACTATTCTATATTTTATTACTATTCTATATATAATATATTACTATTCTATATACATAATATCTATATACATAATAGAATACATAATACCCTGTTTTGACCATATTGCACTATGTATCATTCATTTGATAACCCAAGAAATGCCCCCTACCTCTGCTTCAAGTAGAAATATAAATGGAAGAATTACAAGGATATTTAGAAAAAGATAGATCTCGGCAACAACACTTTCTATATCCACTTCTCTTTCAAGAGTATATTTACGTATTTGCTTTTGCTTATGATCACGGGTTAAATAGTTCGATTTTCGATAAACCCGTGAAATCCTTGGGTTATGACAATAAATCTAGTTCAATACTTGTGAAACGTTTAATTATTCGAATGTATCAACAAAATTATTTGATTTATTCGGTTAATGATTCTTACCAAAATCGATTCGTTGGACACAACAATTATTTTTATTCCTGTTTTTTTTCTCAGATGATATCAGAAGGTTTTGCAGTCATTGTGGAAATTCCATTCTCGCAGCAATTAATATCTTCCTTTGAAGAAAAAGAAATACCCAAATCTCACAATTTACAATCTATTCATTCAATATTTCCTTTTTTAGAGGATAAATTATTGCATTTAAATTATCTGTCAAATATACTAATACCCCATTCCATCCATATGGAAATCTTGGTCCAAATCCTTCAATCCTGGATCCAGGATGTTCCCTCTTTGCATTTATTGCGGTTCTTTCTCCACGAATATTATAATTCGAATAGTCTCACTACCCCGAAGAAATCTATTTACGTATTTTCAAAAGAAAATAAAAGACTATTTCGGTTCTTATATAATTCTTATGGATCTGAATGCGAATTTTTATTAGTTTTTCTTCGTAAACAATCTTCTTATTTACGATTAACATCTTCTGGAGTCTTTCATGAGCGAACACATTTTTATAGAAAAATAGAACATCTTGTAGTGTGCCGAAATTCTAATTATGTTGAGAAGACTCTATGGGTCTTCAAGGATCCTTTCATGCATTATGTTCGATATCAAGGAAAAGCGATTTTGGGTTCAAGAGGGACTCATTTTCTGATGAAGAAATGGAAATGCCACCTTGTCAATTTCTGGCAATATTATTTTCATTTTTGGTCTCAACCGTATAG